TTCAATTGGTTCGAACTTGTTTAGTCTTGAATTGGGACCAAGACAACAAAAATTGTTCCCTCGAGGAGGTCCGCGCTTTCTTTGTTGAAGTAAGTACAAAGGGTTTCATTCGAGATTTCATAAGAATTGGCTTAGTGAAATCCCATATTTCGTATATAAGAAAAAGGAATAATCCGCCGGATTGGGGATTGATCTCTGCAGATTACATGAATCCGTTTTATTCGATTTCTCCCAAGTCTGGCATTCTTCAACAATCGCTTAGACAAAATCACGGAACTATTCGTATGTTCAGAAATAAGGAATCCCAATCTTTGTTAATTTTATCATCCTCTAATTGTTTTAGAATCGGTCCATTTAATCATGTAAAATATCACAATGTGATAAACCAATCAATAAAAAAAAAACCTCTAATTACAATTAAAAATTCGTCGGGCCCCTTAGGAACAGCCATTCAAATTTCGAATTTTTATTCATTTTTGCCTTTACTAACTTATAATCAGATCTCTGTAATTAAATATTTGCAACTTTATAACTTCAAATATATTTTTCAAGTAATTCACCCTTATTTAATCGATGAAAACGGAAGAATTTTTAAGCTAGATCCATACAGTAACGTTGTTTTGAATCCATTCAAATTGAATTGGTATTTTCTTCATCAAAATTATAATAATAATTATTGTGAGGAAACGTCCACAATAATTAGTCTTGGACAATTTTTTTGTGAAAATTTATGTATAGCCAAAAAAGAAACACACCTAAAATCGGGTCAAGTTTTAATTGTTCAAAGGGATTCTGTAGTAATAAGATCCGCTAAGCCCTATTTGGCTACTCCGGGAGCAAAAGTTCATGGGCATTATAGAGAAATTCTTTACGAAGGGGATACATTAGTTACATTTATATATGAAAAATCGAGATCCGGTGATATAACACAAGGTCTTCCAAAAGTAGAACAGGTGTTAGAAGTCCGCTCGATTGATTCAATATCGCTGAACTTAGAAAAGCGGATTAAGGGTTGGAACAGGTGTATAACAAGAATTCTTGGAATTCCTTGGGGATTCTTGATTGGTGCTGAGCTAACTATAGTGCAAAGTCGTATTTCTTTGGTTAATAAGATTCAAAAGGTTTATCGATCCCAGGGGGTGCAGATTCATAATAGGCATATCGAAATTATTGTACGTCAAATAACATCAAAAGTTTTGGTTTCAGAAGAGGGAATGTCTAATGTTTTTTTACCTGGAGAATTGATTGGATTGTTACGAGCAGAACGAACGGGGCGTGCTTTAGAAGAAGCAATCTGTTATCGAGCCGTTTTATTAGGAATAACTCGAGCATCTTTGAATACTCAAAGTTTTATATCCGAAGCAAGTTTTCAAGAAACTGCTCGAGTTTTAGCAAAAGCTGCTCTTCGGGGTCGTATCGATTGGTTGAAAGGTCTGAAAGAAAATGTTGTTCTAGGGGGGGTGATCCCCGCCGGGACCGGGTTCAACAAAGGATTGGTGCATTGTTCACGGCAACATACCAACATTCTTTTTGAAAAAAAAACAAAGAATTTATCTTTATTCGAGGGAGATATGAGAGATATTTTATTTTACCACAGGGAATTTTGTGACTCTTCTATTTAAAAATCTGCCTTTTCTAGAATTGAATAATTCCTAATAGCAGATTCCTATTTTGAATTTCATTTTTTTTTGCTGTAGTCATTTCCTTTGGTAATTTGTTAACACTAATAAAGATAATAATGAATACAAAATAATGGCTCGGCTCATGCATAAACAGCCATCCCCGGTACAAGAGAAGGTTCCATAGGAACAAATTTTTATTTTAGTTTGGGGTATCCCCCTTTTAAGTGTGAAAAGAAATGACAAAAAGATATTGGAACATCGATTTGGAAGAGATGATGAGAGCAGGAGTTCATTTTGGACATGGTACTAGGAAATGGAATCCTAGAATGGCACCTTATATTTCCGCAAAGCGTAAAGGTATTCATATTATAAATCTGACTAGAACTGCTCGTTTTTTATCAGAAGCTTGTGATTTAGTTTTTGATGCAGCAAGTAGGGGAAAACAATTCTTAATTGTTGGGACAAAAAATAAAGCAGCTGATTTAGTGTCGCGGGCGGCAATAAGGGCTCGGTGTCATTATGTTAATAAAAAGTGGCTCGGCGGCATGTTAACAAATTGGTCCACTACAGAAAAAAGACTTCATAAGTTTAGGGACTTGAGAACTGAACAAAAGACAGAGGGATTCAACCGTCTTCCGAAAAGGGATGCAGCTGTGTTGAAGAGACAATTATCTCGCTTGGAAACATATCTAGGCGGGATTAAATATATGACGGGATTGCCTGATATTGTAATCATCATCGATCAGCAAGAAGAATATACGGCTCTTCGAGAATGTATAACTTTGGGAATTCCAACCATTTCTTTAATCGATACAAATTGTAATCCCGATCTCGCGGATATTTCTATTCCAGCAAATGATGACGCTATAGCTTCAATTCGATTCATTCTTAACAAATTAGTATTCGCAATTTGTGAGGGTCGTTCTAGCTATATACAAAATTCTTGATTAATAATAAGATAAATAAATCAATTTTTTTTGAGGGAGGGGCTCCCTGTATTTCGATTTATAAAATCGGTTACTATTCCTGAATCATACAAAAGAAAAAGAGATAAAAAACTGGGGATATTGTGTGATTTGTTTAGTTGGTATCCAAAACTAAAATATAAAATTCAAGTAAATAAGTAAAAAAAAGGGGGGGTCTTGAATCAAAATAATTTAAAGTTCTTATTTCTGTCAGAGGGCAATATGAATGTTTTATCATGTTCCATCAACACACTAATAAAAGAAGGGTTATATGAGATATCTGGTGTAGAAGTAGGCCAACATTTCTATTGGCAAATAGGGGGGTTCCAAGTCCATGCGCAAGTCCTTATTACTTCTTGGGTTGTAATTGCTATCTTATTAGGTTCCGCAGCTCTAGCGGTTCGCAATCCACAAACCATTCCAACTGGCGGCCAAAATTTCTTTGAATTTGTACTTGAATTCATTCGAGACGTGAGTCAAACCCAGATTGGAGAAGAATACGGTCCATGGGTTCCCTTTATTGGAACCCTGTTTTTATTTATTTTTGTTTCTAACTGGTCAGGAGCCCTTTTACCGTGGAAAATTATCCAGTTACCTCAAGGGGAGTTAGCAGCACCAACGAATGATATAAATACGACGGTTGCTTTAGCTTTACTCACATCAGTAGCATATTTTTATGCGGGTCTTAGCAAAAAAGGATTAGGGTATTTCAGTAAATACATTCAACCAACTCCAATTCTTTTACCCATTAACATCTTAGAAGATTTTACAAAACCCCTATCACTTAGTTTTCGACTTTTTGGAAATATATTAGCCGATGAATTAGTAGTTGTTGTTCTTGTTTCTTTAGTACCTTTAGTGGTTCCTATACCTGTCATGTTCCTTGGATTATTTACAAGCGGGATTCAAGCTCTCATTTTTGCCACTTTAGCTGCGGCTTATATAGGTGAATCCATGGAGGGTCATCATTAACTATTTTTTTTTATATTCGTTTTTAGGTTAGCCCAATTATAGAATAGTTGGTTGACGTTATGATTATAGAATAGTTGGTTTACGTTATGTAAGAAACACTTGTATATGTGATATTTGATATTGACTAGGTATATATGAGTTAAAGATCTATATAATCTGCCCCACTACTTTTGTGAATTTCGATTTAGATAAGGATTCGATTAGAAATTCTTCCTTTTTATCTGTGAATTGGCTGAAAAAAAAAAAGATCAAAAAAAGAACGAAGAATTCAAAGAAAATAATGGTTTACAAAAAAGAAATGGCATAAAAAAAGTCGTATATATATATATTATGCATTTTTAAAAATCCCGTGGATAGGAACTAATATCAAAGTAATTCTTATAATTAAATAATAGAATTATATTATTTTAATTCAAGTTTTTGGTTATTTTGGCTGGATGAATCTTAGCGATGACTTAATTATAATTAAGTCCTAAGTCATTGGATGATTGTATCATTAACTATTTCTTTATTTTGGTGTGAGGAACTTATCATGAATCCACTGGTTTCTGCTGCTTCGGTTATTGCTGCTGGGTTGGCTGTTGGGCTTGCTTCTATTGGACCTGGGGTTGGTCAAGGTACAGCTGCAGGTCAAGCTGTCGAAGGTATCGCGAGACAACCTGAGGCAGAAGGAAAAATAAGAGGTACTTTATTGCTTAGTTTGGCTTTTATGGAAGCTTTAACCATTTATGGCCTGGTTGTAGCATTAGCGCTTTTATTTGCGAATCCTTTTGTTTAATCCTAGAAATAATAAAATTCTGAATTTTTTTTTCGTAGTTTTTTTAATTCTATCAAGATTTAACTCCTACAATTATTCATTGAGACAACAACCCTTGGGAAGGACTAATTTGAGGGTGGGGAATTAGCACATCGATTCGCTTTCTTCCTTCCCCTTATTCTTTTAGTTTAATGGAAACTTTTTTTTTTTTTTTAAGGAGTGTTGCGCAAAAAGGAGGTTTAGGTTTTTAAAAATTGACATAAAACTTGGTCTCAAATTCTAGCTTAATTCTAATTAAGTCTCATTATTATTATTGAAAATTCAAAATTTTGGAAAATACATTTGTAAATAGGATAGGTTTTTGATTCTGTTTACAAATATCCAAATAGGTAAATTAAATTATAAATTATTTAACGAAATTTGCTTTTTATTGAAAAAAAGAATAAAAAAAAGGATAGAGTTCTTTTTTATAGTTTAGCTAGAAAAGGAGATTATATGAAAAATTTAACCGATTCTTTCGTTTACTTGGGTCACTGGCCATCCGCCGGGAGTTTCGGGTTTAATACCGATATTTTAGCAACAAATCCAATAAATCTAAGTGTAGTCTTCGGTGTATTGATCTTTTTTGGAAAGGGAGTGTGTGTGAGTTGTTCATTTCAAGAATAGGCTGGATTCACCCAGTGG